GCTAGTGTAGCTTACTTAAAGCATGACACTGAAGATGTTAAGACGGGCCCTAAGAAGCCCCACAGGCACAAAGGTTTGGTCCTGGCCTTGCTAACAATTTTAACTAAACTTACACATGCAAGTATCCGCACCCCTGTGAGAATGCCCCAATAGTCCCCTCATTGGGAACAAGGAGCTGGTATCAGGCACATCCTATTAGCCCAAGACACCTTGCATAGCCACACCCCCAAGGGAACTTCAGCAGTGATAGACATTAAGCCATGAGTGAAAACTTGACTTAGTTAAAGATAAGAGGGTTGGTAAAACTCGTGCCAGCCACCGCGGTTATACGAGAAGCCCAAGTTGTTAGATACCGGCGTAAAGTGTGGTTAAGACTTAAACCCTAAGACTAAAGCTGAATGCCTTCTAGGCCGTTATACGTACCTGAAAGTAAGAAAACCAATTACGAAAGTAGCTTTACTACTTCTGACTCCACGAAAGCCAGGAAACAAACTGGGATTAGATACCCCACTATGCCTGGCCCTAAACATTGATGCGCAACTTACAAGCCATCCGCCCGGGAACTACGAGCACCAGCTTGAAACCCAAAGGACTTGGCGGTGCTTTAGATCCACCTAGAGGAGCCTGTTCTAGAACCGATGATCCCCGTTCAACCTCACCCTCCCTTGCTCCGTCCAGCCTATATACCGCCGTCGTCAGCTTACCCTATGAAGGCCCCACAGTAAGCACAATTGGCACAGCCCAAAACGTCAGGTCGAGGTGTAGCGTATGAGAGGGGAAGAAATGGGCTACATTCACTATTATAGTGCACACGGATGTCATAATGAAATTTATGACTGAAGGCGGATTTAGTAGTAAGCAGAAAATAGAGCGTTCCGCTGAACTTGGCCCTGAAGCGCGTACACACCGCCCGTCACTCTCCCCGAGCTACCATCAATAACCAAATACTTAAACAACCAAAATTGCAAAGGGGAGACAAGTCGTAACATGGTAAGTGTACCGGAAGGTGTACTTGGAAAATCAGAGTATAGCTCAACACAGCTAAAGCGCCTCCCTTACACTGAGAAGATACCTGTGCAAATCGGGTTACCCTGATGCCTAATAGCTAGCCCCCTACCTGAAACCAACATAACATCATAAATACCCCCAAATTACCGTAACACCACAAAACAAACCATTTTTCCACCTTAGTATGGGAGACAGAAAAGGACTCACGGAGCAATAGAAAAAGTACCGCAAGGGAACGCTGAAAGAGAAATGAAATAAATCAATAATGCACAAAAAAGCAGAGACCCCCCCTCGTACCTTTTGCATCATGACTTAGCTAGTTAAACTCAAGCAAAGAGGACTTTAGTTTGAAACCCCGAAACTAGATGAGCTACTCCAAGACAGCCTATAAATTAGGGCGAACCCGTCTCTGTGGCAAAAGAGTGGGAAGATCTTCGAGTAGAGGTGATAAGCCTACCGAATCTAGTTATAGCTGGTTGCCCGGGAATTGGACAGAAGTTCAGCCTCCCAGATTCTCTACTCCAACAATGGCTCAGACCCTGAGAAGTTGGGAGAGTTAGTCAAAGGGGGCACAGCCCCTTTGACACAAGACACAACTTTCACAGGTGGATAAAGATCAAAATTAACAAAGATAAAACACTCAAGTTGGCCTAAAAGCAGCCACCATTATAGAAAGCGTTAAAGCTCGAATATGCGTATATTCTGATTATCCTGATAACCCCATCCTAATCCCCTGAACCCTACCAGGCCCCCCATGCCCCCATAGAAGTGACTATGCTAATATGAGTAATAAGAGGCAAAATTGAGCCTCTCCTTGCACATGTGTAAGTCGGAACGGACCCCCCACCGACCCCTAACGGCCCCAAACAACAGAGGGTATTGGATAACAAACTCAACAACTAGAAAACCTCCCAGTAAAACCCCGTTAACCCTACACCGGAGTGCAAATAAGGAAAGACTAAAAGAAAAAGAAGGAACTCGGCAAACACATAAAGCCTCGCCTGTTTACCAAAAACATCGCCTCTTGCAAAAACAACGAATAAGAGGTCCCGCCTGCCCTGTGACTCTAAGTTTAACGGCCGCGGTATCCTGACCGTGCAAAGGTAGCGCAATCACTTGCCTTTTAAATGAGGGCCTGTATGAATGGCACCACGAGGGTTTAACTGTCTCCTTTTTCCAGTCAATGAAATTGATCTCCCCGTGCAGAAGCGGGGATGAGAACATAAGACGAGAAGACCCTATGGAGCTTTAGACACCAAGACGGCCCATGTTAAACACCCCCAAACAAGGGACTAAACCAGAGGGTGCCCGTCCTAATGTCTTTGGTTGGGGCGACCGCGGGGAAATAAAAAACCCCCATGTGGAATGCAAGAACTTCCTGCTAAGACAAAGAGCCACCGCTCTAATCAACAGAAATTCTGACCAATCAGATCCGGCAAGGCCGATCAACGGACCTAGTTACCCTAGGGATAACAGCGCAATCCTCTTTTAGAGCCCATATCGACAAGGGGGTTTACGACCTCGATGTTGGATCAGGACATCCTAATGGTGCAGCCGCTATTAAGGGTTCGTTTGTTCAACGATTAAAGTCCTACGTGATCTGAGTTCAGACCGGAGTAATCCAGGTCAGTTTCTATCTATGATGTGACCTTTTCTAGTACGAAAGGACCGAAAAGGAAAGGCCCCTGCCCAAGGCACGCCTTGCCCTCACCTGCTGAAGACAACTAAAGCAGGCAAAAGGGCACACCCCTCTGCCTGAGAGAATGGCTAATTGAGGTGGCAGAACCCGGTATTGCAAAAGACCTAAGCCCTTTCAACAGAGGTTCAAATCCTCTCCTCAATAATGCTCTGTACACTGTTTACTCACTTAATTAACCCCCTTGCCTTTATTGTCCCCGTTCTTCTAGCCGTTGCTTTCCTAACACTGCTTGAACGAAAAGTCCTTGGCTATATACAATTACGAAAAGGCCCCAACATCGTTGGCCCTTACGGGCTTCTCCAACCCATCGCCGATGGAGTAAAACTGTTCATTAAAGAGCCAGTACGACCCTCCACCTCCTCCCCCGTCCTCTTTTTACTCGCCCCAATACTTGCACTTACACTTGCCCTCACTCTCTGAGCCCCGATACCCATACCGTACTCAGTTATTGATCTCAACTTAGGGATCCTGTTCATCCTCGCCCTCTCAAGCCTCGCAGTCTACTCCATTCTTGGCTCAGGATGAGCATCAAATTCAAAGTACGCACTCATTGGGGCCCTTCGCGCGGTTGCTCAAACCATCTCCTACGAAGTGAGCCTGGGCCTCATTCTTCTTAGCGCTATTATCTTTACTGGGGGGTTTACTCTACAAACCTTTAACGTAGCCCAGGAAAGCATCTGATTGATCCTACCCGCCTGGCCTCTCGCTGCAATATGGTATACATCCACCCTTGCAGAGACCAACCGTGCCCCGTTTGACCTTACCGAGGGGGAGTCAGAACTAGTCTCAGGATTCAACGTAGAGTATGCAGGCGGCCCATTCGCCCTTCTTTTTCTAGCAGAGTACGCTAATATCCTTCTAATAAATACCCTTTCCGCTACCCTATTCTTAGGAGCAACCCACAGCCCACTCCTACCAGAACTGACCGCAATTAACCTGATGACTAAAGCAGCCCTTCTCTCAATCGGCTTCCTATGAGTACGGGCCTCATACCCGCGTTTTCGATACGACCAACTTATGCACCTGGTATGAAAAAACTTCCTACCCTTAACCCTGGCCCTGGTCATCTGACACTTAGCAACTCCCATTGCATTTGCAGGCCTTCCACCCTCACTCTAACCCTGGAGCCGTGCCTGAATAAAAGGGACACTTTGATAGAGTGAAACATGAAGGTTAAAGTCCTTCCGCCTCCTTAGAATATAGAAAAAGGGGGATCGAACCCCTCCTAGAGAGATCAAAACTCTCTGTGCTTCCCCTACACCACTTTCTAGTACGGTCAGCTAAGTAAGCTATTGGGCCCATACCCCAATCATGTTGGTTAAAATCCTTCCTGTGCTAATGAACCCTTACATCTTGACCACCCTGCTCTTCGGACTGGGCCTTGGAACCACAATTACATTTGCTAGCTCCCACTGATTACTGGCATGAATAGGACTTGAAATCAACACCCTTGCCATCATGCCACTTATAGCCCAACACCACCACCCTCGAGCCGTCAAAGCCACTACTAAATATTTTTTAACACAAGCAACAGCTGCCGCCATGCTTCTGTTTGTGACCACAACTAACGCTTGACTCACGGGCCAATGAGAAATTGAACAAACCTCCAACCCCTTATTGATCTCAACCATGATTCTAGCCCTCGCCCTAAAAATTGGACTCGCCCCCCTTCACATATGACTCCCCGAGGTCCTCCAAGGCCTCAACCTAACTACGGGCCTTCTCCTCTCGACTTGACAAAAACTTGCACCCTTTGCCCTCCTCCTACAAATTCAACCAAGCAACCCGACCCTTCTTATCTTAATAGGCCTAACCTCTACACTAGTTGGAGGCTGAGGGGGTCTAAATCAGACCCAACTACGAAAGATTCTTGCCTACTCTTCAATTGCCCACCTAGGCTGAATGATCCTGGTTCTCCAATTCTGCCCAGCCCTTACATTACTAACCCTCTTTATTTACTTCATTATGACATTCGCAACTTTCCTAGCCTTTAAGGCCAACGAATCGACTAATATTAATACCCTAGCCACCTCCTGGGCAAAAATACCTGCACTCACCTCTGTTGCTCCCCTCATCCTCCTGTCCCTAGCTGGCCTCCCCCCACTAACCGGGTTTATGCCAAAATGACTAATCTTACAAGAGCTAACTAAACAAAACCTACCCCTTGCTGCCACCATCGCAGCTATAACTGCCCTTCTAAGCCTTTACTTCTACCTGCGACTCTCGTACGCAATAACACTTACAATTTCACCCCACAACCTAACCTCAACCACCCCGTGACGCTTGAGCTCTAACCAAACCACCCTCCCCCTAGCCACCTCCGCCACAGCAACAATCCTCCTCCTTCCATTAACTCCCGCTCTTACAGCGCTAGTCGTTCCCTAAGGGACTTAGGTTAGCACCCAGACCAAGAGCCTTCAAAGCCCTAAGCGGGGGTGAAAATCCCCCAGCCCCTGTTAAAGCTTGCGGGACACTAGCCCACATCCCCTGCGTGCAAAGCAGACACTTTAATTAAGCTAAAGCCTTTCTAGATAGGTAGGCCTCGATCCTACAAACTCTTAGTTAACAGCTAAGCGCTCAAACCAGCAAGCATCTATCTAACCACGCACCTATTTCTGCATAAATAGGTTAAGCCCCGGCAGGCTATTAACCTGCTCCTTCAGATTTGCAATCTAACGTGCTTACACCCCGGGACTTGGCAGGAAGAGGAATCTAACCTCTCTACATGGGGCTACAATCCACCGCTTAAAACTCAGCCATCCTACCTGTGACCGTCACCCGCTGATTATTCTCTACCAATCACAAAGACATTGGCACCCTATATATAGTATTTGGTGTCTGAGCCGGCATAGTCGGTACCGCCCTTAGCCTGATTATCCGAGCGGAACTCGGCAAGCCCGGTGTATTTTTAGGAAATGATCATCTTTACAATGTGATCGTTACAACACATGCATTCGTAATAATCTTTTTTATAGTTATACCAATCATGATTGGTGGATTTGGCAATTGGCTAGTTCCCCTCATGATTGGGGCCCCCGACATGGCCTTTCCACGAATAAACAACATAAGCTTCTGGCTTCTCCCCCCATCCTTCCTTCTTCTTATTACCTCTGCAGGGTTGGAGACTGGGGCAGGAACTGGATGGACTGTTTACCCACCTCTAGCAGGCAACCTCGGCCACGCAACTGCATCAATTGAATTAGCTATTTTTTCCCTTCATCTAGCAGGGGCATCCTCAATTCTTGGAGCAATTAACTTTATTTCAACCATTGCCAACATAAAACCCCCTGGAATAACACAATACCAAACACCCCTATTCGTATGGTCCGTTCTAGTCACCGCCTTCCTCCTACTACTATCACTTCCAGTCCTTGCTGCTGCCATTACAATGCTTCTGACAGACCGCAACCTAAATACAACCTTCTTTGACCCCTCAGGAGGTGGTGATCCAATTCTCTACCAACACCTATTCTGGTTTTTCGGGCACCCAGAAGTTTACATTCTTATTCTTCCGGGGTTTGGAATAGTCTCCCACATCGTAACTTTCTATTCAGGTAAAAAAGAACCATTTGGCCTAATAGGAATAATCTGAGCTATTCTAACAATCGGCCTCCTAGGCTTCATTGTCTGAGCCCACCACATGTTCACAGTCGGAATAGACGTTGATACACGTGCCTATTTTACCTCCGCCACCATGGTAATTGCAATCCCCACCGGCGTCAAAGTTTTTAGCTGACTGGCAACCCTGCACGGCAGCGCCATTAAATGAGAAGCCGCACTTTTATGAGCTCTAGGATTTATCTTCCTTTTTACAGTAGGCGGCCTGACAGGTATCATCCTTGCCAACTCATCCGTTGACATTGTCCTTCATGACACGTACTACGTAGTCGCCCACTTCCATTATGTACTATCAATGGGGGCAGTATTTGCCATTATTGCTGGCTTCGTGCACTGATTCCCACTATTCACTGGCTTCACACTTCATCGAACATTGACAAAAGTTCACTTTTGACTTATATTCTTAGCAGTCAACCTAACCTTCTTTCCTCAACATTTCCTAGGCCTTGCAGGAATGCCTCGACGATACTCAGACTACCCCGATGCCTTCTACACATGAAACGCTATCTCATCATATGGTTCACTCATGTCCCTAGTTGCCGTTGTTTTATTCGCCTTCATTGTCTGAGAGGCATTTACATCTAAACGAGAAGTTGACTGAGTAGAAATAACCGCAACAAACATCGAATGGCTTCATGGAAGCCCTCCCCCTAGCCACACATTCCAAGAGCCACCATTGGTAAAATTTAAACAACACTAACCCAGGAAAGGAGGAATTGAACCCCCGTGAGCCAGTTTCAAGCCGGCTGCAAAACCACTCTGCCATTTCCTTTTAAAGACACTAGTAAAACGAACATTACACTGCCTTGTCAAGGCAGAATTGCGGGTTGAACCCCCGCGTGTCTTGACCCCCCCCCCTTTTTTTTAATGGCACATCCCGGTCAAATTGGTTTTCAAGATGCAGGCTCCCCCGCGATAGAGGAACTACTTCTCTTTCACGACCATGCCCTAATGGTTGCATTTCTAATTTGCGCTTTCGTATTATATATAATTGTTTCCACCACAGTGACCTCTCTATCTGATAAAATCGCTTTAGAATCCCATTCATTTGAAGCTGCATGAGCGATAGGTCCCGCCTTCCTTGTAACCTCAGTCTCCCTCCCATCCCTTCAAATTCTCTACATGATAGACGAAGTAAACAGCCCTTATATCACAGTCAAAGCTGTTGGCCACCAATGATACTGATCCTATGAATACGATAATTATCAAGACCTGCAATTTGACTCATACATAATCCCAACCGAGGAACTTCGTGACGGGCAATTCCGCCTCCTCGACACCGACCACCGAATTGTTATTCCAGCAGCCTTTCCAATCCGAATAATAACATCCTCGGAAGACGTCATCCACGCATGAGCTGTCCCAGCCCTAGCTGTTAAAATAGACGCCGTACCCGGCCGCTTAAATCAATTAACCTTCGTAACAACTCGCCCCGGAGTCTACTTCGGCCAATGTTCAGAAATCTGCGGAGCTAACCATAGCTTCATGCCTATCGTAGTCGAAGCAATCCCCGCAGGCCCATTTGACGACTGAGCTTCATCATTTACTGACCAAGACTCACTAAGAAGCTAAACAGGGCCTCAGCGTTAGCCTTTTAAGCTAAAAATTGGTGCCTCCCAACCACCCTTAGTGACATGCCTCAATTAAACCCAACCCCATGATTCACCATTCTTGAACTTTCCTGAGTAGTACTTTTACTGATCTTAATTCCAAAAATCATTACCCACATCTTCCCCAACAGCCCTGCCCCCAAAAGCGCAGAAAAACCTAAAACAACAGCCTGAACCTGACCATGGCACTAAATTTCTTTGACCAATTCATAAGCCCCACCCTTATAGGAATCCCATTAATAGCACTCGCCCTGATCCTCCCATTTTATCTACTCCCCACCCATACAGCACGCTGAGTAGGCAACCGCTCCTTAACCCTCCATAACTGAGCCCTGAACCGATTCTCCAGCCAACTACTCCTACCAATCAACCCAAGCGGTCATAAGTGAGCCCTTCTATACGCATCCTTAATTACATACCTAGTCGCCATCAACATACTAGGCCTTCTACCCTATACATTCACACCAACCACCCAACTCTCACACAACCTTGGACTTGCCATTCCCCTATGACTTGCAACAGTCCTAATTGGACTACGCAACCAACCTACCGCCGCCCTAGGCCACCTTCTGCCAGAAGGAACCCCCACCGCACTTATCCCCATCCTTATCGTCATCGAGACAATCAGCCTTCTAATCCGCCCCTTAGCCCTAGGTGTTCGACTAACAGCAAACCTCACAGCCGGCCACCTACTCATCCAGCTAATCGGAACTGCCTCCTTCGTTCTCCTCCCCCTCATGCCAGCAGTAGGCCTCCTAACCGCCGCCCTTCTATTCCTCCTCACCCTGCTAGAAATTGCCGTAGCCTTTATTCAAGCCTACGTCTTTGTTCTCCTTCTAAGCCTTTATCTGCAAGAAAACGTCTAATGACCAGCCAAGCACATGCATACCACATAGTTGACCCAAGCCCATGACCACTAATAGGCGCTATAGCCGGCCTACTAATGACGTCTGGTCTCGCAATCTGATTTCACTTTCACTCCACAACACTGATAAATTTTGGATTAATTCTTCTTATTCTTACAGTCTACCAATGATGACGGGACATTGTACGTGAAGGTACATTTCAAGGGCACCACACGCCCCCCGTTGAACTAGGACTACGCTATGGAATAATCCTTTTTATTACATCAGAAGTATTCTTCTTCCTAGGCTTCTTCTGAGCCTTCTACCACTCTAGCCTCACTCCAGCGCCTGAGCTAGGAAATTGCTGACCTCCTACCGGCATTACAACTCTAGACCCATTCGAAGTGCCCCTCCTAAATACAATTGTTCTCCTCGCCTCAGGGGGGACGGTTACCTGAGCACACCACAGCATTGTAGAAGGACAACGAGGTCAGGCCATTCAATCCCTAACTCTGACAATTCTACTTGGTTTTTATTTCACACTTCTACAAGCTGCAGAATACTATGAAGCTCCTTTTACCATTGCCGACGGAGTATACGGCTCATCATTCTTTATCGCGACAGGCTTCCACGGCCTCCACGTAATTATTGGTTCCACATTCCTAACCATTTGCCTCATCCGCCAAACAATATACCATTTTACATCTCAACACCACTTCGGATTCGAAGCAGCTGCCTGATACTGACATTTCGTAGATGTTGTTTGACTCTTCCTGTACGTCTCAATGTACTGATGAGGATCATAATCTTTTTAGTATGAAACAAGTACAAGTGACTTCCAATCAACCAAGTCTTGGTTAAACCCCAAGAAAAGATAATGAATCTTACTGTTACAATTGCCCTAATCGCTTCAGGCCTATCTGCTGTACTAGCAGTCGTCTCTGCCTGACTCCCACAAATATTACCCGACCACGAAAAACTTTCCCCATATGAGTGCGGCTTTGACCCCCTTGGATCAGCCCGACTCCCGTTTTCTATTCGATTCTTCATAGTAGCTATTCTGTTTCTACTCTTTGACCTCGAAATTGCCCTCCTTCTCCCCCTGCCTTGAGGAGGGCAACTAACTTCCCCTCTATGGACCTTCATCTGAGCCTCCACCATTCTCCTGCTCCTAACGCTGGGCCTTGTCTACGAATGACTTCAAGGGGGTTTAGAATGGGCCGAATAGGGGATTAGTCTAATAAAAACATTTGATTTCGGCTCAAAAACCTATGGTTAAAATCCATAATCCTCCAATGACCCCCGTTCACTTCACCTTTTCATCAACTTTCATTATAGGACTTGCAGGCCTAGCATTTAACCGAGCACACCTCCTCTCAGCCCTCCTATGCTTAGAGACGATAATACTCTCCCTATTTATTGGCCTCTCCCTATGAGCCCTTCAACTAAACGCCACCAACTTCTCCCCATCACCAATTATACTCCTAACATTTTCAGCCTGTGAAGCAAGCGCAGGGCTTGCCCTACTCGTAGCAACCGCTCGCACACACGGCTCCGACCGCTTAAAGAACTTGAACCTTTTACAATGCTAAAAATCCTCATCCCCACCCTTATACTTATTCCAACAGCCTGACTCTCCTCCCCAAAATGGCTATGGCCCACCACCTTACTGCACAGCCTAACAATTGCTTTGGCCAGTCTTTCATGGTTCAAAAACATATCAGAAACAGGATGAACCTTCCTCAACCCCTATATAGCTACAGACCCCCTCTCTACCCCCCTACTCGTCCTTACTTGCTGGCTCCTCCCCCTTATGATCCTAGCAAGCCAAAGCCATATAGCATCGGATACTACGAACCGACAGCGCTTATACATTTCCCTACTTACATCCCTTCAAATTTTCTTGATCCTAGCCTTCAGTGCAACAGAAATCATCATATTTTACGTTATATTTGAAACTACCTTAGTCCCAACACTCTTTTTAATTACACGCTGAGGTAATCAAGCAGAACGTCTCAATGCAGGCACATACTTTATATTCTACACTCTAGCGGGCTCCCTCCCGCTTCTAGTATCCCTCCTCCTACTTCAAAATACAACCGGCACCCTATCCCTCCTTACCCTCCAATATGCAAACCCGATATCCCTCGCAACCTATGGCGACAAACTATGATGAGCAGGATGCCTCATAGCCTTCCTAGTAAAAATACCACTCTACGGAGTACACCTCTGGCTTCCTAAAGCACACGTGGAAGCACCCATCGCGGGCTCCATGATTCTTGCTGCCGTCTTACTCAAGCTGGGTGGCTACGGCATAATACGAATACTCACCCTCCTTGAACCTCTAACCAAAGAACTAAGCTACCCCTTTATCATCCTCGCTCTTTGAGGTGTTATTATGACGGGCTCAATTTGTCTCCGCCAAACAGACTTAAAATCCCTAATTGCCTACTCCTCAGTCAGTCATATAGGGCTCGTAATTTCAGGCATTATAATTCAAACCCCATGAGGATTTACAGGGGCCCTAATTCTAATAATCGCCCACGGACTTACCTCTTCTGCCCTATTCTGCCTTGCCAACACCAACTATGAACGTACTCATAGCCGGACAATCATACTTGCACGAGGCTTACAAACAGCACTCCCTCTGTGTTCAACCTGATGATTTATCTCTGCCCTCGCTAACCTTGCCCTGCCCCCACTACCAAACCTAATGGGGGAACTAATGATCATAACCTCAATGTTTAACTGATCCTGATGAACTCTGCTTATCACTGGGGCAGGGACCCTTATCACAGCAGGCTATACACTCTTTATGTTCCTCATGACCCAACGAGGGCCCCTACCAGTCCACATAACAGCTCTCGACCCATCACACTCCCGAGAACACCTTCTTATTACACTTCATCTTATCCCACTGATCCTTCTCATTCTTAAACCAGAACTAGCATGAGGGTGAACAGCCTGTAGATATAGTTTAATAAAATATTAGATTGTGATTCTAAAGACAGGGGTTAAAACCCCCTTATCCACCGAGAGAGGCATGTCTGCAACGAAGACTGCTAATCTTCGCCACCCTGGTTAGACTCCTGGGCTCACTCGTACGGTTGTTATAGGATAACAGCTTATCCATTGGTCTTAGGAACCAAAAACTCTTGGTGCAAATCCAAGTAACAGCTATGCCGGCAATAACCCCCCTAGTCATATCTACGAGCCTCCCCATTATCTTTATTATCCTCCTATTCTCCGCTATAACAACCTTTAACCCCCAGCCACGCCAAACAAGTTGAACCTTATCCCATGTTAAAACCGCAGTGAAGCTAGCCTTTTTCGTAAGCCTCCTCCCACTATTTCTATTCCTTAACGAAGGGGCAGAACTAATTATTACAAGCTGAACCTGAACAAACACCCTAACCTTCGACGTCAACATCAGCCTGAAATTCGATCACTACTCAATCATCTTCATACCAGTTGCTCTTTACGTAACCTGGTCAATCCTAGAATTCGCATCCTGATATATAGCCTCAGACCCATTAATAAATAAATTCTTTAAATACCTCCTTGTATTCTTAATTGCTATAATCACACTGGTTACAGCAAACAATATGTTTCAATTATTTATTGGCTGGGAAGGTGTAGGAATTATATCATTTCTGCTAATCGGCTGATGATATGGACGCACAGATGCAAACACCGCAGCCCTGCAAGCAGTCCTGTACAACCGAATCGGGGACATCGGTCTTATTTTTTTTATAGCTTGAGTAGCCACAAACCTTAACTCCTGGGAAATACAACAAATCTTCTCAACTGCCAAAAACTTTGATCTCACCTTCCCCCTTATTGGCCTTATTCTAGCCGCAGCGGGTAAATCCGCCCAATTTGGGCTACACCCATGACTGCCCTCAGCAATAGAAGGCCCAACCCCAGTGTCTGCTCTACTGCACTCCAGCACGATAGTGGTTGCTGGAATCTTCCTCCTTGTGCGAATAAGTCCTTTATTAGAAAAAAACCAAACTGCCCTAACTACCTGCCTATGCTTGGGCGCACTGACAACCCTATTTACAGCAACTTGTGCCCTTACCCAAAATGACATCAAAAAAATCGTTGCTTTCTCAACATCCAGCCAGCTAGGCCTAATAATAGTGACAATCGGACTAAACCAACCCCAACTAGCCTTCCTCCATATCTGCACACACGCCTTCTTTAAAGCCATACTTTTCCTATGCTCAGGCTCTATTATTCACAGCCTTAACGACGAACAAGACATCCGAAAGATAGGAGGTATACACCGCCTCACCCCATTTACATCATCCTGCCTTACTATCGGCAGCCTGGCCCTTACGGGCACCCCCTTCCTGACAGGGTTCTTCTCAAAAGATGCCATCATCGAAGCCATAAGCACATCCCACCTAAACTCCTGAGCCCTTGCTCTAACTCTTCTAGCCACTTCCTTCACAGCGATCTACAGTCTTCGAATCGTCTTCTTTGTGTTTATAGGTCATCCCCGATTCAATTCTCTTTCCCCCATTAATGAAAACAACCCAGCAGTTATTAACCCTATCAAGCGACTAGCCTGAGGAAGCATTGTGGCCGGTCTTTTAATTACTTCCAACATACTCCCTCTCAAAACACCAACTTTGTCCATACCCCTCATCCTAAAACTAACTGCCCTAATCATCACCATCTCTGGCCTACTCCTAGCCTTAGAACTTGCCACTCTAACAAGCAAACAACTTAAGCCTCTCCCGCACCAAGCCCCCCACCACTTCTCAAACATGTTAGGCTTCTTCCCCTCAATTGCCCACCGCCTTATGCCTAAAATAAACCTTTCCTTAGGGCAACAAATTGCAGCCCAAATAATAGACCAAACCTGGTTAGAAAAAACAGGGCCCAAAATCCTTACCTCTATTAACATGCCCCTTATCACAACTACCAGCAACACCCAACAAGGAATAATTAAAACCTACTTAACACTGTTTTTCCTAACCCTCTCCCTTACCACACTCTCCCTCATCTTCTAAACAGCTCGAAGCGCCCCCCGACTGAGCCCGCGAGTCAACTCTAGGACCACAAATAATGCTAACAAAAGCACCCACGCGCTAATTACCAACATTCATCCCCCAAGAGAGTACATTAAAGCAACCCCACCAATATCACCTCGAAACACAGAAAACTCGCTAAACTCATCCGCCACTACCCAAGAATCAGCATACCACCCCCCACCAAAGACTGCAAAAAACAAGGCCAAACCTCCAACATACATGAACACGCTCGCAAAAACTGAACGACTTCCCCAACCTTTAGGGTACAACTCACCGCTAAGAGCTGCAATGTAACCAAACACTACCAACATCCCCCCCAGGTAGATAAGAAACAACATTAAAGGCAAAAAAGATCCCCCACAACTTACCAGCACTCCGCAACCTATGCCGGCCCCTACCACCAAACCAAAAGCAGCATAATATGGAGAGGGGTTAGAAGCAACTGCTACCGCCCCCAGCATCAACCCTAAGACAAACAAAAATGTATCATAAAACATAATTCCCACCTGGACTCTAACCAGAACTAATGACTTGAAACGCCATCGTTGTACTTCAACTATGGGAACCCTACTAATGGCAAGCCTTCGCAAAACCCACCCACTACTAAAAATCGCCAATGATGCCCTAATTGACTTACCCGCCCCCTCCAACATCTCAGCATGATGGAACTTTGGCTCCCTCCTAGGGCTATGCCTTATTGCACAGCTCATTACTGGCCTTTTTCTCGCCATACACTACACCTCAGACATCACTACAGCCTTTTCATCAGTTGCACACATCTGCCGAGACGTAAATTTCGGCTGACTAATCCGCAACCTGCATGCCAACGGAGCATCCTTCTTTTTTATTTGCATCTACCTCCACATCGGGCGAGGACTTTATTACGGCTCGTATTTATATAAAGAGACATGAAACATTGGGGTCATCCTACTTCTTCTTGTTATGATAACAGCTTTTGTTGGCTACGTACTCCCTTGAGGACAGATATCATTCTGAGGGGCTACGGTCATTACAAACCTCCTTTCAGCCATTCCATATGTGGGTAACACGCTCGTACAATGAATCTGAGGAGGATTTTCAGTAGATAACGCCACCCTAACCCGATTCTTCACTTTCCACTTCCTCTTCCCATTTGTCATCACAGCTGCCACCCTAGTACACCTTCTTTTCCTCCACGAAACAGGATCAAACAACCCCCTCGGCCTTAACTCAAACGCCGATAAAATCCCTTTTCACCCCTACTTCACGTATAAAGACCTCCTAGGCTTCGCAGTAATGCTAATTATTCTTGCTTCTCTAGCCCTTTTTGCACCTAATCTACTAGGTGACCCTGACAACTTCACCCCAGCAAACCCCCTAGTAACTCCCCCCCATATTAAGCCTGAGTGATACTTTTTATTCGCTTACGCCATCCTTCGATCAATTCCAAACAAACTAGGAGGAGTCCTTGCACTTTTAGCCTCAATTCTTGTCTTAATAATCGTCCCAATTTTACACACATCCAAACAACGTACCCTCACATTCCGGCCCATCTCACAATTCCTCTTCTGAACCCTAATTTCTGACGTAGCCGTCCTTACATGAATTGGAGGCATACCAGTAGAACACCCCTATATTATTATCGGGCAAATTGCCTCCTTCTTGTACTTCTTTATATTTCTTGTCCTCATACCCGCCGCCGGACTATTAGAAAACAAGATCCTTAAATGACCCTGCACTAGTAGCTCAGACTCAGAGCACCGGTCTTGTAAACCGGATGCCGGGGGTTAAAGTCCCCCCTACTGCTAAAAAAAGGGGGAGACTTTAACCTTCACCTCTGGCACTTTAATTTTAACTACCCCCACTACCCAGATTTGCCAATCATCATAAAATTACCTCATATTCCGCCTTATTCCCCAAAAGTGACACAATTAAAACCAGAATATCACAACCTACTGCCCCTAACAGTAATATAAGACTAACCCTGGAAACTCATTAAAAGAAACAACCACAGCTCCCCACCCAGCAAAACATTATTAACTCTGGCATGTTATACACTATATTCTACACATACATTAAAAACAACTAAAAATAGACATACAGATTCTACCGCATTTCACGAGCGTATAAATTACACATCAATGCTTTAAAACATATAATAATTTAAATGACTAAGTTATGCTGTCCTGATCATGTACTAAGTAAACTTTAGCACAATTCTAAGTGCCCAAAAACCAACAACCTGCTGTAATACTAAAATAAAAATTATATGACACCACCTTAACATGTTAATCATGTGATAGATAAAAATATTATAAAATTTTATTCCTCAACAACCCAAAATTCAGCTCAATATGCACACAGTAATACTAAAACGCATACAAGCCAGCAATAATACTTCACATAAACAAATTCATAAATTCTGAAAACGCAACACATTAAAACTTCAATATAAATATACGTATATATTTCAATATTAGCCCGCCTGGGATAGCAACTATACAAAGCATAAACAACACACATTTAAAATATACACCC